TAGTATTAATTAATTAATAATTAATAACTATAGAACTAATAACCAACTCATCGCTTCGCATTATCTGAATCTAAAGAACCGGTCAAGATATAAGGAAAGATTGATATATTGGCGATATCATTATACCAACTGAAATATTGCATAAAAAAAAGAAAAAACGAATCTGATTGTGAGTTGTGAAGCAATAAGAATATATGGATAAATGAAAGGGTGAAAGAAAGAGAGAAAAAGAATATCAATGATATATAATTCTAATATGTAAGGTCTATGAGTCATGTCATAAAAGGTAAGGTAGTGTAATAAAGCATCAATATTAATTAATCCATAATTAGATGACTATTATTGATCGAACAAACAAATCAAGAGCCCCGAGTCACTAAAAACTGAGAGAGTTGACTAAAGAAAAAATGGAATTAGAGGCTCCATTGTACAATTGAGACCTAACCATTAATCGAGAAGCGATGGGAACGACGGAACCCGTGAATGCCTAATAAGATTTTATTAAAAACAAATCTGAATGATTCATTGGATGGGATGGCGGAACGAACCAAAAACCAATCCATTTATTCTGAGGAATCATATTCTGAGGAGTCATGGGCTAACCCTACATCTGAAATAGATAATGAAAGAGTAAATATTCGCCCGCGAAAATTTGGATTTTATTGGATTTCTAAATAGGGGCCAATCCGATATGGTAATAAAAAGAAAAACAAAATAAAGATTCGTTAGAACCTTATAACATAAGAAAACAACATTATCTATTTATATCTAGATAACAAGAATTGTCTATAATAAAAAAAGAATTTTTGTAAAAAGAATACTTGTTTAGTTATATATCAAAACAAGATATACAAATTTCCAATAAACCAATAGATTAGATGAAATCTCAAAAAATCCCACCCCGATTCGGTATATTATTTTATTCATGAAATCCATGTATATTCTATTTGAATCCTTTCATTCGCGAGGAGCCGTATGAGGTGAAAATCTCATGTACGGTTCTGTAGTAGAGATGGAACTGAGAAAAAACCATCAACTATAACCCCAAAAAAACCAGATTCCGCAACCAACATAGAGGAAGAATGAAAGGAATATCCTCTCGAGGTAATCATATTTGCTTCGGTAGATATGCTCTTCAGGCACTTGAACCCGCTTGGATCACGTCTAGACAAATAGAAGCAGGGCGGCGAGCAATATCACGAAATGCCCGCCGCGGTGGAAAAATATGGGTACGCATATTTCCAGACAAACCGGTTACAGTAAGACCTACAGAAACACGTATGGGGTCAGGAAAAGGAAAAGGACCCCCCGCATATTGGGTAGCTGTCGTTAAACCAGGTAAAATACTTTATGAAATGGGCGGAGTCACAGAAAATATAGCCAGAAGGGCTATTGCAATAGCAGCATCCAAAATGCCTATACGAACTCAATTCATTATTTCGTCATAATAATTAGAACCAAAGGAAAGAAGTCTTTGGGATGAAAAAAAACAATTGCAATTATGGGTTTCTTTTTTTTTGATACACAATATTTCTTTTTTTTTTACTTCGCCTTTTGCACTGAAAGAACAGAGAAAAAAAAGATGATATGATTCAACCTCAAACCCATTTGAATGTAGCCGATAACAGCGGGGCCCGCGAATTGATGTGTATTCGAATCGTAGGAACTAGTAATCGACGATATGCTTATATTGGTGACGTTATTGTTGCTGTAATCAAGAAAGCAGTACCAAATACATCTTTAGAAAGATCAGAAGTGATCAGAGCTGTAATTGTACGTACTTGTAAAGAACTCAAACGTAACAACGGTATGATAATACAATATGATGATAATGCTGCAGTTGTCATTGATCAAAAAGGAAATCCAAAAGGAACTCGAATTTTTGGTGCGATCGCCCAGGAATTGAGACAGTTAAATTTCACTAAAATAGTTTCATTAGCACCCGAAGTATTATAAGACGAGACTATGATATATTTATAGTATTTGAATCAAATGGATTAATTAATAGGTTAATTATGTCTCACGCATATACCTTTTCTTTTGTAATTATTTTTTTTTATTATTTTAAAAAGATTCTAATAAAAAATTCTAATTATTATTCTAATTATTATAATAATTATTAGAATTATATAATCTTTATTTTGAGATATTCTTTTTTTAAATATTAAAAAATATGATTAATAATATAAAATTAATAAAAGATATAAAATAATAAAAGAGCATGTTGATTATATCAAAAGTTAAGGGGAACAATCATTTTAGTTTCTGATGGGTAAGGACACCATTGCTGACATAATAACCTCTATACGAAATACTGACATGAATAGAAAAGGGACGGTTCGAATACCATCTACTAACATCACCGAAAACATTGTTACAATACTTTTCCGAGAAGGTTTTATTGAAAACGTGAGAAAACATAGGGAAAGCAACAAATATTTTTTAGTTTTAACTCTACGGCATAGAAGAAATAGGAAAGGGTCATATAAAACTATTTTGAATTTAAAACGAATCAGTAGACCTGGTCTACGAATCTATTCTAATTATCAACGAATTCCTAGAATTTTAGGAGGGATGGGGATTGTAATCCTTTCTACTTCTCGAGGTATAATGACAGATCGAGAGGCTCGATTAGAAAGAATCGGCGGAGAAATCTTATGTTATATATGGTAATCTTTCTGATATCCAAATTCTATGAGAAACTTACATACATTTTTGTGAAAAAAGAGAGAGAAAAAGCGGGTTTCTAATATCACTCCACATACATTAGTTAATACGGGAAGGAGTTTTAACTGCAATAGGAATAAAAGAAACAAATGGATTCGTGAGGGTTTAATGTTTAATTACTGAATCACCTCCCAATGGTATGTTCCAGGTTCGTTTCTATAATGAAAATAAGATTCTAGGTAATGAAAATATGGATTCTAGGTTATGTTTCCGGAAAGATTCGACATAGTTTTATACGTAAACTACCGGGAGATAAAGTAAAAACGGAAGTAAATCATTTTGATTCAAGCGGAGGGTTATAGACCCCGGAACAAAAATTCGAATGATTCCGCTTTTTTTCAACTTCAACATCCTCTTTTTTATGGGGATACAATTAGAAGTTCAAAATCTCAGGAAACCTTATTTTCTTCCAATAAATAGATTCGGAATTCAGTTAAGGAATAACAAATATGAAAAAGAGGGCCTCCGTTCGTAAAATTTGTGAAAAATGTCGACTGGTCCGTAGGCGCGGACGAATTAGAGTAATTTGTTCCAATCCAAGACATAAACAAAGACAAGGATAATCTTTCCAAAAAACAAATCCAAAAAACAAAAAGGGGGGCTGACCGGATGCACAAAAAAAAGAAAATAAAATTAATAAATTATCTTCCAATTTTATTTTTGATTAATTGAATATTTTAGATATATTTTAAATTTATCAGAATTTAGTATATTATAATATTCTATTTAATTTATTTTAATTATTTAATAAATAAATTTAAATCAAAGGAAAAAGTCGAAAAATGGAAAGGATCCGTTTTTGACATGAAATGGATATATCCATATATCTCTGACTTATATTTATGAGATAATAAAATATTATTTATGAGATAATAAAATATGGGAAAACCTATACGAAGAATTGATTTACGTAGTTTTTTACGTAGAAGTAGAAGTAGAAGGGGACGTATTGGTTCACGTAAGAATGCGCGTAAAATACCAAAGGGAGTTATTCACGTTCAAGCGGGTTTTAACAATACCATTGTGACTATTACAGATGTACAAGGTCAGGTGATTTCTTGGTCCTCCGCCGGTACTTGTAGATTCAAGGGTCCAAGAAAGGGGACACCTTTTGCCGCTCAAACCGCAGCAGGAAGTGCTATTCAGATAGTAGCGGATCAAGGTATGCAACGAGCAAAAGTCATGATAAAAGGTCCCGGTCTCGGAAGAGATGCGGCATTAAGAGCTATTCGTAGAAGTGGTATACTATTAAGTTCCATACGGGATGTAACCCCTATGCCGCATAATGGATGTAGGCCCCCTAAAAAAAGACATTTGTAAGGGGAAAAATAAACATTGAAGAGATTTCAAGAGAAATAAAAAATTCAAATTCAAGGATTTGATCAAAATATATTATTATGGTTCGAGAGAAAGTAAGAGCATCCACTCGGACACTACAGTGGAAGTGTGTTGAATCAAGAGCAGACAGTAAGCGTCTTTATTATGGACGCTTTATTCTGTCTCCACTTATGAAAGGTCAAGCCGACACAATAGGCATTGCCATGCGAAGAGCTTTGCTCGGAGAAATAGAGGGAACATGTATCACACGTGCAAAATCTGAGAAAATACCACATGAATATTCTACCATAGCGGGTATTCAAGAATCAGCGCATGAGATTTTAATGAATTTGAAAAAAATTGTATTGAGAAGTAATCTCTATGGAACTCGGGACGCGTCTATTTGGGTTAAGGGTCCTGGATATGTAACTGCTCAAGACATAATTTTACCACCTTCTGTGGAAATCGTTGATAATACACAACATATAGCTAATCTAACAGAACCCATTAATTTGTGTATTGGATTACAAATCGAGAGGAGTCGCGGATATCGTATAAAAACACTAAATACCTTTCAAGACGGAAGTTATCCTATAGATGCTGTATTCATGCCTGTTAGAAATGCAAATTTTAGTATTCATTCTTATGTGAATGGGAATGAAAAACAAGAGATACTTTTTCTCGAAATATGGACAAATGGAAGTTTAACTCCTAAAGAAGCGCTTTATGAAGCCTCCCGGAATTTGATTGATTTATTTATTCCTTTTTTACATGCGGACGAAAAAAACTTCAATTTAGAAAACAATCAAGACAAAGTTACTTTACCCCTTTTTACTTTTCATGATGGATTGGCTAAACTAAGGAAAAATAAAAAAGAAATAGCATTGAAATCGATTTTTATTGACCAATTAGAATTGCCTCCCAGGATCTATAATTGTCTCAAAAGGTCCAATATA